GAGGTATATCAAGATTTAGTCTCCGATTCATATTTCGTCGACCAATCCTTCCTAATTCACATCTTTGTTGAAAGAATTTTTTTTGTAATTCCTTACATAAGGATTCAGAAAATACCGGATCTCCGCCTACACAAGCAAATTGTTGATAAAACTCCAAAATGGCATTTTCTTTTGACCCAATTTTTTTTTTCTCTTTCTCATTCAGGAAAGACAAGAAAATCTCAGGATAGCAAACATTCTCTAGAATTTCTCTTAGATTCGAACCCATAGCTGATGATAGAACTAGAATAGATATTTTCTGTTTCCTACTCACACGAGCCCATATCCTTGCTTTTCGATCAATCTCTAATTCTAATCTTCCTCCCCAATCTGATATTATGGTCCCGGTATAGACCGAAATTCCGTTATGGTCCAATTCTGACCGGTAATAGATACCGGGACTTTGCAATATTTGATTGATCACAATTCTGTATATTCCATTTACTATAGAAGTTCCCAGGGAATTCATTAAAGGAATGTTTCCAATAAAAAGAGTTTGTTCTTGCATATCCCTACTGGTTTTCCAAATTAATCCCGCGGATACATATAATTCAGAAGAATATGTGAGTGATTCATATACAGCATCTCTTTCTTTTATCAAAGGTTCTACCAATTGATATGTTTCCACAAATAATTGAAATTCAATTTCTTGATCTGTATCTTCAATTTTTGGAAACTTATAAAGTTCTTCTGTTAAGCCCTGATCAATGAATCTACAAAATCCTTCAAATTGTATCTGATTAAACCCAGGTATTGTAGACATTCCCTCATTTCCATCCCCGAGCATTTTGAATTTCCCTTTTCTCAAAAAATTCCATTATTGAACCATTCTTCATCAAATCATATGGATTGATTTAGCAATGATGGAATTTCTATTTTGTTTACTGAATCGCATGAAATTTGACTCACCCCGTATATGGAATGTATGAAATGCATATGAACGGAGGAATAAAGACAATTTTATATTCAAATTGGAATTTGGAACAGATAGAAAATCGAAAGGAATTAATAAATGCCACTTAGGCTTATGGAGTTTTGGATAGAATATCAAAAAAAAAGTGATTCCATTTCTACCATTATTATGATATTACATACTCTAATCCGATTGGGTACCAGAAAAAGAAATGGATTCGGATTTCATCTGTTCGATGATATAAAGACATTATAATCATCAAAAATATAGAGTTGATATTTTTTTAGCACTTAACTTTTTCACGGATTCTATTGTTCAACAAATGATTCGCATAAAAGAGAGATACTTTTATTTTACCTTTTTTTCTTTTTTTAGTAGAATACGATTGAAGGGCGTAACATAGTAATAAAGTTTGTATTTATTAACCATGTGTAGATAGCTATCTATGTTTCCTCCTTTATTTAAGTTCTATTCGGGACAGCGCGTGCTATGCTATATCAAAATTTCCATTTTCTATTCCATCTATTGAATGAAAAATTGAAGCACTACAATTTACTAATAATTCTCTATAGTCATCATATATAGATATGATATCCAATTAGATATTTATATAACAATTTATGTTCTGGGGTTTACATATACTTCTATTTGCTGTTATAATGGAAATTGGAAAGGATTTTTTTTTATGGAAAAGAATCAATACTGATTAGTTATGTATCAATTTGGATTTTCTTATATAATTAGAATTAGGATTAAGAAAAGACAATTTTGGATTCAAATCCAAGAATCGTTCATGAATTTACAGTCCCATTTAATAGTTAATGGTTCCAATTTGTCCTAAATTTTGGCTTTTGGGACTGAAAAACCACATTTGGTTTTTCAATTTTTCAATATCAATATAAAAAAGAGAGGGAAAATTTTTAGATATTTCGTTTTTGAGATACTATACATACAACCGAAGGGATGGATCCAATCCAAAAAACGAAGGATTTTTTTCTTTTCGGGCAGGGGTTAAATTTAAGAAAACGGGATTCAAGATGCAAGTCCAATAAAAAAAGAAGTTTCGGAATCCCCCACTCGACGCAAACAAAGGGAGACTTTTTTCATCTATTTTGTAGGGTATCATACATTTTGGCGGCATGGCCGAGCGGTAAGGCGGGGGACTGCAAATCCTTTTTCCCCAGTTCAAATCCGGGTGTCGCCTGATCAAGAAAAAACTCGAAATCTCTTATTTCGTTTTGCTGACATAACTCGCTGAATTTTTCCCCAGCAGAAGCAAACAAAGTAAAAGGACTCTTGAGACTTGCTTGCTTGGTTCGAAACATCTGGAAGTTTGGCTCTCGAAAGCTAAAGTGCTCTAAATCCTTGCCTCTAGGATTCAAGGACAGATGAATGGTGGAAGGGCTCTCATATAAAGATTTATTGATTCCCTTCCACTACTAATGTAGTGTTTAATTACCGGGTCCTGAATTCGATTGGATAGCCCCACGGAAAATCGAATTAGTGGTTGTGGAAAGGGCTGAAGATACTTTCTATAGAGACTCAGGA